GAGCAATCTCTTAATTTTTATTTAAATGGCAGTTCCAAAAAAACGTACTTCTGCATCAAAAAAGCGTATTCGTAAAAATATTTGGAAAAGGAAAGGATATGGGACAGCGTTAAAAGCATTTTCCTTAGGGAAATCTCTTTCTACCGGGAATTCAAAAAGTTTTTTTGTGCGAAAAAAAAATAAGTAATAAAACGTTGGAATAATCTGAATCGACTTGACTCAAAAAATTGACTCATTTCGAAAATCAAATTAATGAATTCCATTACCTATTGAGTAAATCAATATGAAATGGAATTCGCTCCGCTCTTAGAATATGTAGAATAAGAATTCTTCTGTTTACCTTACTCAATTCAATTCAAAAAAATAAAAAATACTTTCTTTTTGTTGACAAAAGAATAAACAAAAGATACTCCATTTTCTTTTTAGTATATTTTCTCATTTCCAAGGCGGGGAGTCTTATTTTCCGCATCTCCCTATTTGTTACAATAATACAACTTTTTCTTTTTTCTCTATATCCACTTTTTCTCTCTATCTCAAGTTGAGGAGAGTCTAAAATACACGAAAATCTTAAGAAAACTAGGGCCCTAAACTAAAATAATGAACCTTTAAATACCTATTTGAACTAATTTTTATTCATCCATTTGAATCTTTCCTAAAAAATATTGCAACCAATTGAATTCTTAAATCTAGACGATTGCTTATTCATAGGCTATTATGAGTTCAAGACAAGCCGCTATGGTGAAATTGGTAGACACGCTGCTCTTAGGAAGCAGTGCTAGAGCATCTCGGTTCGAGTCCGAGTGGCGGCATGCCATCTTCTAAAAAAACTAAATAGATCCTATAATGAATTCAATTCCTGATTTCTTGTAATTAAAGAACTCCTATTTTTTTCATTTTTATGATATTTTCAACCTTAGAGCATATATTAACTCATATTTCTTTTTCGATTGTTTCAATTGTAATTACAATTCATTTGATAACCTTTTTAGTCGATGAAATCATAAAACTCTATGATTCATCAGAAAAGGGCATGATAATGACTTTTTTCTGTATAACAGGATTATTAGTTACTCGTTGGATTTATTCGGGACATTTTCCACTAAGTAATTTATATGAATCATTAATCTTCCTTTCATGGAGTTTCTCCCTTATTCATATAGTTCCGTATTTCAAAAAAAAGAAAAATTTTTTAAGCGCAATAATCGGCCCAAGTGCTATTTTTACCCAAGGCTTTGCTACTTCAGGTCTTTTAACTCAAATACACGAATCTGAAATATTAGTACCCGCTCTTCAATCCGAGTGGTTAATAATGCACGTAAGTATGATGATATTGGGCTATGCAGCCCTTTTATGTGGATCATTATTATCAGTAGCACTTCTAGTCATTGCAGTTAGAAAAAGCAGAAAGTTTTTTTTTACAAGTAATCATTTATTAAATTTAAATGGGTCATTTTTCTTTAGTGAAATCGAATACATGAATGAAAGAAGCAATGTTTTACAAAATACTTCTTTTTTTTCTCCGAAGAATTATTACAGGTCGCAATTTATTCAACAATTGGATTATTGGAGTTATCGGGTTATTAGTCTAGGATTTATCTTTTTAACCATAGGGATACTTTCTGGATCAGTATGGGCTAACGAAGCATGGGGATCATATTGGAGTTGGGACCCAAAGGAAACTTGGGCATTTATTACTTGGATCGTATTCGCGATTTATTTACATATTCGAACCAATATAAAATGGAAGGGTATAAATTCCGCAATTGTGGCGTCTATTGGCTTTCTTATAATTTGGATATGCTATTTTGGGGTCAATCTATTAGGAATAGGACTACATAGTTATGGTTCATTTACATTAACATCTAATTGAATTCAAAAGGATTCAAAAAAGACTCTTACGAATAGAAAAGTGTACAGTGCATATTAGATAAAAAAACTTTATGTGAACTGATGAGAACCCTGTGAATCACTACAATATTTGATTCACAGGGTTCGCGCCGATTCAAATTCATTTTTTTACTTAACTTAAGAGAAGAAGAAAAAGCCTTCTTTTTTTCATTGTACAACGAACGATTAAAAAAAAATCATAGGATTTTTTCTTTTTTTTTATTCATCAAAACTATCTATAAAAAGAATTAGATAGAATAACTTCGACCTTGTCAACTGATAGTGAAAGAACAAAATCGGGGTACATACCAATACCTAGTATGGGTAAAAAGATAGAGATTGAAAGAAATAACTCTCGCGGTCCAGAATCAAAAAAATAAGAGTTTGGAGCATTAAATATCTTGTATCCATAGAACATCTGGCGTGACATAGATAATGAATAAATAGGAGTTAATATCATTCCAATTGCCATTACAAAAGTAATTAGTATTTTTGGCATTAAAAGGTATTTTTGACTGGTAATTAGTCCAAAAAAGACTATTAATTCGGCAACAAAACCACTCATACCTGGTAATGCAAGGGAGGCCATCGAAAAGCTACTGAACATCGTGAA